TATTCTTTTCAATAATCCATATTTGTAGCAATAAAACACTATTGTTCCTCCCCGAAATTATATATGATCGATTACAAATATCTATGATCTGTCTTCTCTATAAAGGACCTGAAATACCTTGCTTACGTATCATTGGAAAATGCATTAACATAAATACGGCAGTAAGAAGAGGTAATACAAAAGTGTGTAAACTATAAAAACGGGTCAAAGTAGATTGACCCACACTAGCACTTCCACGCAATAACTCTACTAAAGGTGATCCTATTACGGGAATAGCTTCAGGTACGCCTGTCACGATTTTTACTGCCCAATAACCGATTTGGTCCCGGGGTAAGGAATAACCAGTTACACCAAACGATGCAGTCAATACAGCCAGAACCACACCCGTAACCCAAGTCAATTCGCGAGGTTTTTTAAATCCGCCCGTGAGATACACACGAAATACGTGTAGGATCATCATTAGGACCATCATACTTGCTGACCATCGATGAACTGATCGGATTAACCAACCAAAGTTGGCTTCAGTCATTATGTATTGAACAGAGGCAAAAGCCTCCGTAACGGTCGGACGATAGTAAAAAGTCATAGCAAAACCCGTAGCTACTTGTACTAAAAAACAAGTAAGTGTGATCCCTCCTAGACAATAAAATATATTGACATGAGGAGGAACATATTTACTAGTTATATCATCTGCAATCGCCTGAATCTCGAGACGCTCCTCGAACCAATCATATACTTTATTGAGATAGGTAAACCAAGGGGACTCCCCCTCTGAGAACCGTATATGAGAATTTCATCTCGTACGGCTCAAGCAGAAACACCCAAATACTGATTACAATGGATATGTAATAGAAAATTTGAAATTTCTTATTTATCCACTTGATTCAATCGTCTCTGAAGATACGAAGGAACCAAAATCCGAACTCTCTTCTTTGTTGTGATGAGAATGCCAAAATATCAAGTTAGCTCATCTGTCTTTATGTTGATCGTTACAGGCCTCTTGAATCTTCTATTCCCCTATTTATTTGTTATTTGATTTGTTGTTTTTGTTTGTGCGTAATGCAGATTGACTATTGTTTACTATTTTTTTTTGATAGGAATTCTCTTGTTGAGACCCTATGAATCGATTGAAACCTCAGATTCATACTAGAACCACGATGATTCAATAAAACCCAAAAACTAAGACCAAGGGTTCTATGAGTAAGAACTATTTGATCATCACTTATTCATAGATGTAATGACTAAAAATCCAGAGAAAGATTTGTCCTTCGGTCAAAATAAGCATGATTCTAAAGGAAGAAAAATCGTTCAATTTAGCAAATACCTCTTTGTTTGAAAATTTTTTGAAGTCCAGTCACGAGGTCTGAATAGTAGGTATGAATCATAGTTCAAATATTTCTTGATCTATTCCATATATTCCGTGCTCCAGATACTAGGATGAATATCCGACGAGGCAGAACCATCTCTGTCGAGATGACAGACCCATTCTCTGTACTATCAATAGGATCAATTATAACAAGTCGCACACTCATATTCCGGAAATACCGAAACAACGGAATTCCACGGTCAAACTACCAGAATGGACTATAAATCTGAGTCCTAAGTGATTCATTTTTGATTGAAAAGCTAGGGCTTCTGGTTCTTATGGACCTAATTCATTGAAATTCCATCCAGTAAAACGGAAGAATTATAAATCTCTAAAATAATAGATAGGAATATCGCAAATAGAGCCATTGCGACACCCATAAATGGGGTGGTTCCCCATCCAGGAGCCACTTTACCATATTCTGAATTCAATGGTTTCAATAAATCCCCTGTAATAGTTCGTCTTGGCCCAGATCTAGCACTACCCTCAACGGTTTGTGTAGCCATAAATACTATTGCATTGGTTGAGATCTGTTGACTTTGTATACTATTCCGTTGTAAATAAACGATCTTATCGTAGCATAGATCCATCGTGGTCTTGAAATTCTCTAATAATGGAAACAGCAACCTTAGTCGCCATCTCCATATCTGGTTCACTTGTAAGCTTTACAGGGTACGCCTTATATACCGCTTTTGGGCAACCCTCTCAACAACTAAGAGATCCATTCGAGGAACACGGAGACTAATTGAAGTAATGAGTCCCCCATATGGGGGACTCATTACTTCAATTAAGATAATGAAAAATCATTTCGTCTTTTTAGTCGGGACCTTAGGCGGGTCTCGAAAAAATATAGCGAAAAAGATTATCCCTAAAGTCGAGACTAAGAGGAATGTATAAACCAATGCTTCCATAGATTCGATCGTTGTTTACAATTATAGCTTCCACACCTGTTCATTTAGGATTATTTCCCAGATAAAGAAAGGACAAGAGCAAAGAAAGGCGATGATTCAAATCAATATTTCTACGGTACCTTATGTCAAATCAAAAAAATCAAATATAGAGGCGAAAGATACCGGAGCAATGTTGTATCAGACTACCTGTCTCCTTGTAGTTGGATCTCCAAGTTTTTGGAATGTTCCAAATTCCACTTGAGCATCCAAATCTGGGTCAATCCCAGCAAAAACATCTCTGAACAAGGTTCGAGCGCCATGCCAAATGTGTCCGAAAAAGAAGAGCAAAGCAAACGTAGCATGTCCAAAAGTGAACCAACCCCTTGGACTGCTCCGAAAAACACCATCGGATTTCAAAGTAGCACGATCTAATTCAAAAATTTCACCCAATTGGGCACGTCTAGCATATTTTTTCACAGTAGCAGGATCGCTATAGCTGACTCCATTGAGTTCGCCACCATAGAACTCAACAGTTACACCCACTTGTTCGACACTATACTTCGATTCTGCCCTTCTAAAAGGAACATCGGCTCTCACAATTCCGTCTCCGTCCACCAAAACTACTGGAAATGTTTCAAAAAAAGTAGGCATACGGCGTACAAAAAGTTCATGCCCTTCTTTATCTCTAAAGATAGGGTGTCCTAACCATCCAACAGCTATCCCATCCCCGTTGTCCATTGAGCCTGCCCGGAATAATCCACCTTTCGCCGGATTATTACCGATGTAATCATAAAAAGCTAATTTTTCGGGAATTTTAGACCAAGCTTCCGATAAACTCAGATTTTCGGCTAGACTGGCGCCAACTCTTCGATATATTTCTTGCTGGAAGTATCCCTGATCCCACTGATAACGAGTGGGACCAAATAATTCGATCGGGGTAGTTGCTGAACCATACCACATAGTTCCAGCAACAACGAAAGCTGCAAAAAAGACAGCAGCGATACTACTGGAAAGGACAGTTTCAATATTGCCCATACGTAATCCTTTGTATAGACGTTGGGGTGGGCGGACACTAAGATGGAATAGACCTGCTAATATACCCAATGTACCTGCTGCAATATGATGAGAGGCTATTCCTCCCGGAACAAAGGGATCAAAACCTTCCGCACCCCACGCTGGATTTACAGATTGTACTTTTCCGGTTAGGCCATAAGGATCGGATACCCATATTCCAGGACCATACAAGCCTGTTACATGAAATGCGCCAAACCCAAAGCAAGCCACCCCTGAGAGAAATAAATGAATTCCAAAAATCTTGGGCAAATCCAAGGAGGGTTTTCCCGTACGTTCATCACAGAATATTTCTAGGTCCCAATACACCCAATGCCAGATAGCTGCTAAGAAGCACAAGCCAGAAAACACAATATGTGCCCCGGCCACACCTTCGTAACTCCAAATACCCGGATTCGTTATAGTTCCTCCTGTAATACTCCAACCGCCCCATGAATTGTTTATTCCTAAACGAGTCATGAAGGGTATAACGAACATACCCTGTCTCCACATTGGATCAAGAACGGGGTCAGAAGGATCAAAAACTGCTAATTCGTATAGAGCCATCGAACCGGCCCAACCGGAAACTAGAGCTGTATGCATTATATGGACAGAAAGCAGCCGACCGGGATCATTCAATACGACGGTATGAACACGATACCAAGGCAAACCCATGGAAATACCCCTTTCTCAAAGATAAAATAGATACTATGTAACTTTATCACATTGGAAATAACTATGCTATGGACCTCACCTTTTCATTGGATTATCTCGAAACAAGGGTTAATATTTATTCTGTTCCGTTAGTAATAATTGAACAATTCTGTTCGTAGGAACAAAGAGAAGCAGATCTATTCTATACCCAATAAGTACCAATACGCAATGGGGGGATTAATCCTATTTTTTGTGAGCGAATGTATGGATACTTGTTTCTCATTCGAACGATCCGTTCGTAAGAATTTTCCTTTATTCCGTCTTCCTCTATGAATCTTCCAATCTATCGATAAAATACGATAAACGACAATATTATGAAGACAATAAACCATTGTTTGTTACGTTTCCACATCAAAGTGAAATAGAATACTTCATTTTTCTTTCATTTAATGCCCATTGGTGTTCCAAAAGTACCTTTTCGGAGTCCTGGAGAGGAAGATGCAGTTTGGGTTGACGTATAGTGTGACTTGTCAGACATATTGGGTCATATGGGATTTCCCCGTTCTCTCCCCCGATCGAGATATCCTCTGTTTCGCCCAAGAAAGATTGATTGAACCATCAATAATTCGAAGCGTGAAGTGCAATTAGATCAATTTATTTGGTTGGAGGATCAATATTCTCAATTAAAAGAATTTATGGTTGGCTTGGACCAATAAAATGAAGTATACAGGCTCCGTTCAGAAAATACCAAGGTAATCCATGTATGATTACCACCCTATCAGAAATGATTCCTTTATACCATATGAGTGATCCCAAATTGCCAATTAATGGAATAATATGATGAATACATCGAATATTTTGTGGAAGGCATGAAAATGAAACAAATTGAAAAAAAAAAAAGAAGTCATAGCAAAAAGAAGTGGTACTGGGATCATTTGTCCTATATGTGCAAATCGAATTCGGGCAGATCTTTACCCGGAGTAGAGCATAAACCTAAAAGAGTGGAAGAGGCCCATTCGGGAACAAGAAAATTACATCGTGATTTAGATCTCGATGAAACAATACATCAATGAGGGGTTAGCTCGATAAGTTCAGTGAATTCTTTTTTTATTTTATAGGGAAGCAAGTCAAAACTCATGTTTCTTAAAAAATGGAAGAAAAAGCCCGCTACGAAAAAAGAAATAGGGCTGGAATCGACAATTTCTTTTTTTTTTTTCTCAATTTTGATTTTTTGAACCGTATGCACCCAAAGGTGCGTGTACGGTTCCTAAGGAATAGAATTTTGTCCTAATCAACCGACTTCATCGAGAAAGATTACTTTTTTTAGGCCAAGAAGTTGATAGCGAGATCTCGAATCAACTTGTTGGTCTCATGGTATATCTCAGTATAGAGGATGATACCAGGGATCTGTATTTGTTTATAAATTCTCCCGGCGGATGGGTAATCCCAGGAATAGCTATTTATGATACTATGCAATTTGTGCCACCAGATGTGCATACAATATGCATGGGATTAGCCGCTTCAATGGGATCTTTCATCCTGGTTGGAGGAGAAATTACCAAACGTCTAGCATTCCCTCACGCTTGGCGCCAATGAGTTTTTTTATTTGAGAGAAAAAAAGACTATGCCTTCGTCATATGGAATATGAATAAAATAATAATAATATTAAGTAATAATAGCATGGCATTTCAAGTTCGATATGAGCAAACTATTATTATTTTTTCATAATATGAGATTATGTATCGAGATAGTAGTATGAAAGAAAGGTTATTTCCGACTTGATCTTATGTATCGGGGTCCATTTCAGCGTCACAAACCTTTTTGCTTCCACATCAGAAGTCTCTTTCCAATATTTATGTTATGAAAGAGTGTGAAAATAAAAAAAAAAAGATCATTTTTTACTTATTTTTATTTGATCGGATCAGAAAGAAACTTTGGGATTGCTGAATCACAGACGAGATAAATATATAAAGCAACGGAACCATCATAGTATTTTTTGATTACTCCGAAAGGAAGGATGGTAAATGGATCATTCAACGATCTGGGTCTGATAGATTCGACTTGTCTCTTTCTTCGATGAAAAAAGAGAAAAAAAAAAATTCCATTACAGAGCCGTATGCACAAAAGATGCCTGTACGGTTGTTCAATTCTATCTTTTTCTCCCTGCTTGTTATTCTTTATCCCTTCCCTTCGCCCAATCATGCGAGATAGAGGAATCGTTCATTATGTTATATCATCAGGGTTATGATCCATCAACCTGCTAGTTCTTTTTATGAGGCACCCACAGGAGAATTTATCCTGGAAGCGGAAGAACTACTGAAACTCCGCGAAACCCTCACAAGGGTTTATGTACAAAGAACGGGCAATCCTTTATGGGTTGTATCCGAAGACATGGAAAGGGATGTTTTTATGTCAGCAACAGAAGCCCAAGATTATGGCATTGTTGATCTTGTAGCGATCGAAAATACCGGGGATTTCGCATAAATCTTTGATTCCATTTCGAATCATAATTTGAATGAACCCTTATTTGATCTTTTATCTTCTATCTTCTTACCTGGGTAAAGAAGTAATTCATAATCATCCGGTTAGGATCGATCTAAACCAGCCCATTCTGTATATGATTCAGCATGCCAACTATTAAACAACTTATTAGAAACACAAGACAGCCAATCAGAAATGTCACGAAATCCCCCGCTCTTCGAGGATGTCCTCAGCGTCGAGGAACATGTACTAGGGTGTATGTGCGACTCGTTCAGATCATGAGCTAGAACAAATGAGACGACTTTTACAGTATCAATGACTCGTACCAATGAATAGAATGGAAGAACTCCATTCACTATCGAAAAATAAAGATCTCTCGTATACCTCTATTTGTATGGAATTTATGGTTTCCATTGGTGCAAATCCAATCACCTCGATTTGAGATGAAAAGCAATTCCCATTGGTAGCAAATGGTTATCCATTAAGCGGGGGAATGATATTTAAGAAGCAGAAAGATTATGCTCCTACTCTTGCAAGAACGGACTAACAGGGTCAGCTACCTATTCAACCTTCATAATTAAATGCCGTCACTGTATGGATAGATCCCATTGAAAAAAGACCTATTACTCGATAATTCATCGGTAGAGCCAAAGAGCGTGAACTGTACAAGTTACCAATAACATTGATTAAATGAGGAAAGGGGCTCCGGTGTATAGAGAGGACCTCGCCGTTTAAGAAGTAACCATAGAAACGATGGAAGCCACTATTTGTCCATTTACGATTTATTTTATACCTAATATCGGTACAATTTCTTTTTTTTTTTTTGAGGTGAAATGCCTGGAAGAAATAAAAAAATCGTGGTTGGGAAGGTTATAGTAGCAAAAGCCATTGGAATTTGTATTTTCATTTTATACATCGGAAGAATCCGTTTTGTTATTAATAAACCAGGAGAGGGGAAAAGAATGACTGAAAGAAAAGAAATCAATTAGTTATTCATCAAAGTTTCTTTTGATTCAATGACCAGAGTTAGACGAAGATATATAGCTCGGAGACGTAGAACAAAAATTCGTTTATTTGCAGCAACCTTTCGAGGGGCTCATTCAAGACTTACTCGAACTACTACTCAACAGAAAATGAGAGCTTTGGTTTCCACTCATCGGGATAGAGGCAGGCGAAAGAGAAGTTTTCGTCGTTTGTGGATCACTCGGATAAATGCAGTAACTCGTGAGAATAGGGGATCCCATAGTTATAGTCGATTAATACTTGATCTGTACAAGAGGCAGTTGCTTCTTAATCGTAAAATACCTGCACAAATAGCCATATCAAATAGGAATTGTCTTGACACGATTTCCAATGCGATCATCAAATAAGGAGATTGGAAGGAATTCACTGGAATACTTTAAACGGAGTTCCCCGGAGAATGAACTCCGGGAGGGTATAGTAGAAATTCGTATGATAAGATAAGTAGTAGGAATGAACGAACACGTTTCAATAAAAAAAAAGATTTATTCTTCCCCCATTCTTTTTTTTATTATTACATTACGGCGCGACAATCTCTCGGCTTTTTCGAACAAAACTTCAATCTGAGTTCGAATTAGAGTTTTGATTCGATTGAGAAGAATAGGCTTATTTATTTCTGGTTCTAGGACCAGTAGTTCTAGGGATCGACCCGGTTCTCTCAAACTGTTTCTCATTATTAAGAAAAGGTAACGAAGATAAAATACGAGCTTGTTTTATAGCAATAGTAATTAATCGTTGTTGTTTCAAGGTTAATCTATTCACTCGTCTAGATAATATTTTTCCTTGTTCACTAATAAATTGATTAATTAAACTCATGTTTCTATAATCAATTCGATCCCCCGATCCAATTGGGGGCAAACGCCTATGAAAAGATCGCTTGGATTTATGAAAGGGCCGCTTGGATTTATCCATGGTTTATTTCTTATTTCTAAAATCCTATTTCTTCATTCATCTCGGATCCGACCAAAATAGGACTGGATTTGTATATATTATATATATATATATGTAATTTCTTCCTCTTCCTTGGAAGAGTGGCACACGCGTTCCGTTCGATTTATTTCTTTATCTCCCCATGAATCGTATGTTTGTAACAATAAGGGCAGAATTTTTTCAAGTCCAATTGACTAGGTGTATTGTGTCGATTCTTTTGAGTAATATATCTGGAAATGCCCCGCGATTCTTTATTCAAACCATTTCGGACACAACTGGTACATTCCAAAATAACTACTACTCTGACATCTTTACCCTTAGCCATGAACCTCCTTTGGATTTTGAATTCACTCAATTCTTCTATTTTCGATTCGAACCGAAGCGAAGAAGAAAGGAATGAAAAATAAATAGACGAGAAGTTGCTAACTCGAAATCCAATTCAATTATGAAAGATTTCGTTGCAATCAATAGAGTAATCAAATTATTAAGTAATACAAATATTTCTAACTATCAATTATTCCCAATCCCAGTATTTCATTTAGTATCTTGTATGATCTTGAACAGCCTGCCCTCGACCCACATTTCCATTTCTGTTCTCCCTATATTAACCCGAACCCGAGTTTCGATGAGATTCAATCCACTTTTATTCTTTACTCTTTCTTTCCTATCCTAAAGAACTGAAAAAGGGGGGGGGTTAGTCACAGAGAATTTATTGTATCTCTAATCTTCTTGATCCCTTCCCATGTCAATAACTAGAATGAAAAAAAGGGGAATGTCAACGCATCTGGGAATAAACGATTGATCTCTATCAATAGACCCGCCAAAGACCCGAACCATAGAGTAGTTAGCACAGGTGCCGTGGAGAGATATGTTTTTATATCTCGCATTGAAAATCCTCCTTCTTTAAAGTGAACTTTATTGACTTTATTGTATATTGTAATACATATATGATCAGATGCATATGTAGTTAAAGATCATTTGTACGGGGAATCTCTAACCAAAATGGATATATACAACGATCCGGTAGATGAAATCTACCTGTCCCTAAAACAGAAAAAGATGAACCCTCCTTCCTGAGCACTACTGATAAATATTCATTCCTTTATACGTTTATACGTTAGGTATGTATATAATTCTTTATGAGAATGAAACCAAAAAACCAAAAAGAAGAAATGGCAAAATAAATTCTATTTAGATAGAGGAAATTATGATGTGGAAAACAAAACATGGATTCCCTACAATGGCACTGTACAACAAATGAAAGGGATGTAGCGCAGCTTGGTAGCGCGTTTGTTTTGGGTACAAAATGTCACGGGTTCAAATCCTGTCATCCCTACTTATCACTTCTCCTATGGACAGTAACGAGGGGTCAATTGAGATCGATTAAAATTGGACACAATCTACCATTTTATGATACTATACATACAAGATGTATTGGGGGTACAAAAAGAATCCTTTTCTTGACATCCGTATCTCCCATCATAATAAAGCGCTCTTAGTTCAGTTCGGTAGAACGTGGGTCTCCAAAACCCGATGTCGTAGGTTCAAATCCTACAGAGCGTGATTCTGTTCTTTTAATGTTGAATCACAATAAAATAACTTCACTAAC